TTCCTTTATTATTATGGATCGAATGGATAACAAAATTCACAACAATAATGCAGGGATTCAAAAAAATTAGGGTAAGGATTCATTCAGATTGTAAATTTGGAACGATACCTTTTCCTATGAGCCAAGCCAATAAGATGAACTAAAAAAGTTCTGCATCATGAACTATGTAACGTACACATCAATATCCATTATATTGCCGTATATTGCCGCTAAAAAGACAGTAACATTAAAGGAGATGAAGAGAATAAATAGAAATATAAAAAAAATACGTATCTATTCCCCATATTTGCATTTTAATGAATATGGGGAATAGATACTCGTAGAAATTCATCATGTGCCAGGAACCAGATTTGAACTGGTGACACGAGGATTTTCAGTCCTCTGCTCTACCAGCTGAGCTATCCCGACCATTCTTGACGCATCATCTTAATTTTATGAGATTACTTAAGTATATGTCAATGACTCTATGTCAACTAAAAAAAAAAAGACGACGAAAAAAATATAAGACTTTGTAAATTTCAGTAGGAGTAATGATCATGTAGTGTTAATCATTCACATGAGGATTCGTTCCTCAAGGATAAGATGCTCATTTGTACGTTTATAAAAAAAAAAAATATTGTACGTGTATCATATATATCATTATATATTCCAAATATATTCGAAGACTTGGGATTGTGATCAGAAAAAGAAAGAAAAAAAAGATCCATTTGTGAAAAAATATACTGAATAAAACACATAACATAAGACACATAACGAATTTTTAAAAAGAGCATATAGTAAAAAGAATTATAGAGTTAAGCGGTCCTTTTGGGGATAGAGGGACTTGAACCCTCACGATTTCTTAAGTCGACGGATTTTCCTCTTACTATAAATTTCATTGTTGTCAGTATTGACATGTAGAATGGGACTCTCTCTTTATTCTCGTCCGATTAATCAGTTCTTCAAAAGATCTATCAGACTATGGTGGAATGGATGATTTGATCAGTGAATATTAAATTATTTCTTCAACTTGGAATTGATTTGATTCACATCTTTCAATTGTGATATAACGATTCACAAATAGAAATTTGGAGTCCTCATTAATCAATTGAAATAGTATTTCAGTACAAATACGTATATATATATCCTTTATATAATTTCGATGGAACGATTCCTTTCCTAACACGAAAGGAAATATCGTCAACCCCATTTGTTAGAACAGCTTCCATTGAGTCTCTGCACCTATCCTTTTTTTATTCTCGCTTTCTTAACTTTTCTTTGCTTTCAGAAAACGGGATTTGGCTCAGGATTGCCCATTGTTAATTCCGGGGTTTCTCTGAATTTGAAAGTTATCACTTGGTACGTTTCCATACCAAGGCTCAATCCAATTAAGTCCGTAGCGTCTACCAATTTCGCCATACCCCCTTTTTCTTTGAGATTAGGATCTCATTAGGATTCTTTTTTTTTTCATTTATTATTTTTTCATCTATATCGGATCGGATACCTATATTTTGTCGAATCTGAAATGATTTTATTATTTCTATATTCGCAATTCAATATACATAGATATATACCACATATATATATCTTTTTTATATACCCCTCCTTCTATAATTTTTCATGCAATTTGAAATACTCAACGGTCGATTTTTTTTTTCTTAGTCTTAGATTTTGTTTTGACCTTTCCGAATGAGAATAAGGGAATCTTTCATTATGATCGGGATTGGGCTTTTATCTTTCTTTCATTTTTATCTTTTTTACTTAGAGCGGACAGACCCAGCCCCTATACTATATACCATAACTAAAAAAACCTAACTAAAAAAACGAAAATGGAAATATCTTTTTTATTCAAATTCAATTAAGAATATATTTCTTAATTTAGAATAGCTATAACTAATCTAATGGCTATAAATAATCATTCTATTAATTTCGAATTAGACATTCATTTAGTAATTCGAATATCTTTTCGATTCTATCTAATTCTAATGAAATAAAGATTCGATAAAAATATCGAATTTAGAATTCTATTCTATAATAGAATTTACTTTGAAAATCCAATTTTTTATAATTCTAATGTATAAATTGTATAATTATAGATATTAAATCGTAATGTATAAGAATATTGTAATTGAAATTACTGTTTAATGTAATCGAATTTTTTATTTTATTCATTATTAAAAAAAAGTGAGAATCCCCCCCCCCCTTTTTTTTTAATATTAATTAATAATATTAAAAATAGAATTCTATAATTCTATAAATAGAAGATATTATATAAGATAATATATATATAATAAGATAAAAAAATGATTAAAAATGATGGATATAAAAAATATCAAATTCATATATATTCTAATAAGATATATATTATTAATGTCTAATAAGATTATTAATGTGAAAAAAAAATATTTTAAATTTTTAATATAAAATAATATATAAGAATAAGAAGCAAAGTTAAAATAATAGAATTCAAATTGTTATACTCTTCTTGTTTTGTCCTAGAATTTCAAAAAATATTGATTTTCTATGTTCGTAATAATTTAATTATGTTATAACATATTTATTATGTTCTGAATAGCTAATAATAAACAGTTAATAACTAAGATCTTACTAGTTTTTAAAATTCCTATGCACGCACATTTTCGGTTATATGAGCCCGCTTAGCTCAGAGGTTAGAGCATCGCATTTGTAATGCGATGGTCATCGGTTCGATTCCGATAGCCGGCTTTTCTATTTTTGTTGTTTTTATTTTTACAAAATGGATAATGTCTTTTTTTTTAGGCATAAAAAAATTGGACGTAGTTCGATCTCTGTAGAACAACTCAAGAAAAGAAGAACCTCTTTTTTTTTTTCTATACAATAGAATAAAGTTCAGATATTGATAGAATTCATATAATTCTTCTTTGTACTACAATACTTTAGTGGATTTCGCTTCATTTATCATATTTGTCATTTAGTTTAGTTTTAATTTCAATTTAGGAATTCTCAATTTTAAAGGGAGTCTTTATGTCACGCTACAGAGGGCCTCGTTTCAAAAAAATACGCCGTCTGGGGGCTTTACCTGGACTAACTAGTAAACAGCCTACAGTCGGAAGCGAACTTAGAAACCAATCACGCTCCGGTAAAAAATCTCAATATCGTATTCGTTTAGAAGAAAAACAAAAATTGCGTTTTCATTATGGTCTTACAGAGCGACAATTGCTTAAATACATTCGTATCGCCGGAAAAGCGAAAGGGTCAACCGGTCAGGTTTTACTACAATTACTTGAAATGCGTTTGGATAACATACTTTTTCGATTGGGTATGGCTTCGACTATCCCTCAAGCCCGCCAATTAGTTAACCATAGACATGTTTTAGTTAATGGTCGTATTGTAGATATACCAAGTTATCGCTGCAAACCTCAAGATATTATTACAGCGAAAGATAAAAAAAAATCGAAAGCTCTGATTCAAAATTATCTTGATTCAGCCCCCCGTGAGGAATTGCCAAAGCATTTGACTTTTCATCCATTCCAATATAAAGGATTAGTAAATCAAATAATAGATAGTCAATGGGTTGGTTTGAAAATAAATGAATTGCTGGTTGTTGAATATTATTCTCGTCAGACTTAAAACTAACAAAAATAACAAGAGTTTTGATCCGAGTATTTTATCCCATTCATGTATCATACACATGGATATAGGACCTTTTTCATTCCTTGTCCACTTTTTCCAGTATTTTGCGTATTTACAAAAATCATTTTTGAATTGAAGATTCATACCAAACCAAAGAAAGTTGTAAAAATGGTATCCATTGTTATTTGAGACATTGCGGTCAGTAAAATTAATGAATTAGGCAAAGGTACGGAGAGAGAGGGATTCGAACCCTCGGTAAACAAAAAAAAGCCTACATAGCAGTTCCAATGCTACGCCTTGAACCACTCGGCCATCTCTCCTACGTAATTATTATGGTCCAGAAACCGGGTCAATAATGAGTTATTCATATTCCATCTTTGGATAGGCGCCTTTAAGCAATTCGAACTAAAAAGAAAGAAAAAATTTTTATCAAAAACCGACTTCGAGGCCGTAGGCTAAAAAAAATGAATTAATGAGTCTGTTTTTACGTTATTTCGTACTGTATTGTACAATTCCTTTGTTTGTGGGATTCTTTTCTCACACGATAAAGAATCCCATTTTCGAATAGATTCCTACCTATACCTATGTCTAGATCTCGGATAAATGGAAATTTTATTGATAAGACCTTTTCTATTGTAGCCAATATCTTATTACGAATAATTCCGACAACCTCAGGAGAAAAAGAGGCATTCACTTATTACAGAGATGGTGCGATTTGATTATTTTTTTTTACGGATCTCAGTCTTAGAAGAACATTATTCGAAAAAAAAAAAATGGAAAAAACCTACGCTTGCTGAAGGTGAAGTTTATAAATAAAACGAAAAAATCCTTCTGTCGTGTATCCCCGATTAATGCAGCCTCATATGCTTCAATTATGGATTTTAAGTATTAAGCGAAAGGTTATACCTATACTATGGGGTTAGGTTAACCCTACTCCACTAGTAGCAATAGGCGGCATAGGGGAAGAAGCACTACGCTTAGGAATCAACAACACAAAAACTTTGTAAAATATATATATATCCTTCCTTTCTTTTCGAGATCGGGACTAACAAGAATGGTTGGGACAACAAACATCCATCTCGTTCGTATTTTTGGATACCTGTATAACCATCGAAGGCTGTTGAAGTGACTAATTCCAGGAAATTTAGTGGCGTTGAGGACAAAGATATTGTTGGAGTTATCCTTTTTTTAGCCAGTACCAACATACTTGATGTTAAGAAAAGCTCTTTTACAGGAAGGTTGGCTAGAGATTTCTTGTAAAAACACTAGCCCTGCACAATTGATAATGAGAAAAAAAAATACTGCAATCTTTTTTGATTTTATGTATTAATTGTTATCATTATACACATAAAGGAGGAGCCGTATGAGATGAAAATATCACGTACGGTTCTGGAACGGAGATTCTTTGA